GTAAAGTAAGCTAAATGTAAGCTATTGGGTTCATACCCCAAATATGATAATTCCTTTATTAATTTTTTTTAAAAATTTAATAAAATGAATACTTTTATTAACAATTATTATTTCATTTTCATCAAATTTTTGATTCATTCTTTGATTAATAATAGAAATAAATTTATTAATATTTATCCCTATTATAAATGAAAAAAAAAAAATTAATTCAAATTGCATAATTTCCTATTTTATTATCCAATCATTCTCTTCTTCTTTATTTTTAATTAGAGCAATTAATTTTTTTATTCTTGATTATAAATTTTTTGAATTTATAATAATAATTTCAATTTTAATTAAATTAGCAATAATTCCATTTCATTTTTGACTTTCAAATTTAAGAGAAATATTTAACTATGAATCTTTATTTTTAATTTTAACAATCCAGAAAATAATTCCACTTTACATTCTTAATATTATTAAATTAAATAGAATTATTATCTTTATCATTTTATCATCATTAATAAGTTCTTTATTTTTAATAAATTTAAAAATAATTAAAAAAATTATTATTTTTTCTTCAATTTCTCATCAAAGTTGGATAATTTCTTTAATTTATTTAAAAAGAAATTTTTGAATAAGATACTTATTAATTTATTTATTATTAATTTTCAAAATTACAATAATTCTTAAAAAAAATAAAATTAATCATATTTATAACTTTATAAAAATAAATAGAAACTTTTTAAAAAAAGTTTCTATTTATACAATAATACTTTCGTTAGGAGGTATACCTCCTATATTAGGATTTATTCCTAAATTAATTTCAATTATAATTATTATAAAAATAAATATACTTATTATCATTATTTTAATTATCTCTTCTATTATAAATATTTATATTTATATACGAATATTTAATCCTATATTATTTATTTTTTTTCTTAATTTTAAAAAATTTTTAAAAACTAATTTAAATAAAAATAATTTATTTATTTACTTAAATTTAATAATTTCAATTTTTATTATCAATATTTTAATAAATTAAGATTTTAAGTTAAAAAAACTATTTACCTTCAAAGTAAAAATTATTAATAAATAAATCTTAGTAAAAGGAAACCCATAAATAAATTTACAATTTATCACTTAAAATTCAGCCATTTTACCGCGATGAATATACTCAACAAATCATAAAGACATTGGAACAATGTATTTAATTTTTGGAAGATGAGCTGGAATAGTAGGACTTTCCATAAGAGTTCTAATCCGATTAGAATTAAGACAACCTGGCTCATTAATTGGAAATGACCAAATTTATAACGTAATTGTAACAGCTCATGCATTTACTATAATTTTTTTTATAGTAATACCAATTATAATTGGTGGATTTGGAAATTGATTAGTTCCTTTAATATTAGGAGCTCCTGACATAGCATTTCCTCGAATAAATAATATAAGATTTTGATTATTACCTCCTTCTTTCTGTCTTTTAATTTCCTCTTCATTAGTAGAATCAGGAGCTGGAACAGGATGAACTGTATACCCTCCTCTTTCTTCAAACCTTTCACATTATGGACCTTCAGTAGATATAGCTATTTTCTCACTTCACTTAGCTGGGGCATCCTCAATTTTAGGATCAATCAATTTTATTACCACAATCTTAAATATACGCTCTATTGGTATAACAATAGAACGAGTTCCTTTATTTGTTTGGTCAGTTCTTACTACAACAATTCTTCTTCTTCTTTCTTTACCAGTTTTAGCTGGAGCAATTACAATACTACTAACTGATCGAAATTTTAATACTTCATTTTTTGATCCTTCAGGGGGAGGGGATCCTATTTTATATCAACATTTATTTTGATTTTTCGGTCATCCTGAAGTATATATTTTAATTCTTCCGGGATTTGGAATAATTTCTCATATTATTTGTTTTAATACAGGAAAAAAAGAACCTTTCGGAAATTTAGGAATAATTTATGCAATATTAGCTATTGGATTATTAGGATTTATTGTTTGAGCTCATCATATATTTACAGTAGGAATAGATGTAGATACACGAGCTTATTTCACTTCAGCAACAATAATTATCGCTGTACCCACAGGAATTAAAATTTTTAGATGACTTGCTACTCTTCATGGAACTAATATTAAATTCAATACATCAACTATATGAAGATTGGGATTTATTTTTTTATTCACTATTGGAGGATTGACAGGTATTATATTAGCAAATTCTTCAATTGATATTATCCTTCACGATACATATTATGTAGTTGCTCATTTTCACTATGTTCTTTCTATAGGAGCAGTATTTGCAATTATAGGGGCAATTATCCATTGATTTCCTATTATATTAGGAATTAATTTTAATTCAATTTTAACAAAAACACAATTTATAATTACATTTATCGGAGTAAATTTAACTTTTTTTCCTCAACATTTTCTTGGATTAAGAGGGATACCACGACGATATTCAGATTACCCTGATTTTTACTCAAAATGAAATTTTTTATCTTCAATAGGATCAATAATTTCTTTAACAGGTATTTTCCTTTTAATTATTATTATTTGAATTTCGATTACAGAAAAAAAAATTACATATTCATCAATTTCCCCTTCAACTTCAATTGAATGAATAATAAAATTTCCCCCTTCAGAACATACTTTTAATCAAAATAACATTATTTTAAAATAAAATATATGATAACTTGATCCCAAATATCATTTCCAGATATAAATTCACCAATTATAGAACAAATAGCATTTTTTCATGATCATTCAATGACAATTATTATCTCAATTACTATTATTACTATATATATAATTACAAATATTACAATAAATTTATTTTCAAGACGATCTTTAACAGAAAGACAAGAAATTGAAATAATTTGAACTTTAATTCCAGCAATTACTTTAATTTTCATTGCTATACCCTCTTTACACTTACTTTATCTTACTGATGAAATTCTTCATTCACAAACATCAATTAAAATTATTGGCCATCAATGATTCTGATCTTATGAATACTCAGATTTCAAAAAAGAATTTGATTCTTTTATAATTCCAGAAGAAGAAATAACAAAAAGTTCATTCCGCCTAATTGAAACAGACAACAATTTAGTTATTCCAATTAATACAATAATTAAATTCTTAATTACATCAGCTGATGTAATTCATTCATGAACAATTCCTTCATTAGGAATAAAAATAGATGCTATTCCAGGCCGTTTAAATCAAACTTCAGCAAATACTAAACGACCTGGAATATTTTTTGGACAATGCTCAGAAATTTGTGGAACAAATCATAGATTTATACCAATTTCTATAGAAGTTATAAATATAACAAATTTCATAAAATTCATTCTCAATTAATCATTGAATGGCTGAAATTTAAGCAATGGTCTCTTAAACCAATTTATAGTACTAACTTTCAATGAAAAATCTAGTTAAAACATAACAAAAGAATGTCATTCTTTAATTACGAAAAGTGATTTTTAATTCCTCAACTGTTTCCGATTAATTGATTTTTTATTTTCATCATATCTTTTATTATTTTTCTTATAACTTCCATTAATTTATTTTTTATTAAAACTAAAATTTCAATAACTCTTAAAAAAATTTTTCAATTAAATAAAATATTTTCAATAAAATGATAAATAACTTATTTATAATTTTTGATCCTTCAACTTCTAAAATATTAAGAATAAATTGATTTAGAATAATTTTTATTTTAATATTAATTCCCTTTCAATACTGAATTTCTCCTTCATTATTTCTAACCTCTTGAAAAATTCTATTAGAAAAAATTTTTCAAGAGGTTAGAAATAATGTATGTTTTTATAAAAAAAAACATTTATTTTTTTTTATTGTTATTATGCTTCTAATTCTAAGAAGAAATTTTTTTGGATTATTTCCTTATATTTTTACAGCTTCAAGACATTTAGTATTTACAATATTTTTTTCTTTTCCTTTATGAATTTCTTTTATTATTTTCATAATAATTAATAAATTTAATAAAATTATGATTCATATAGTTCCTATAGGATCTCCTATATTATTAAGGTTTTTTATAGTTTTAATTGAAACTGTTAGAAATTTAATTCGTCCTATTACATTATCTATCCGATTAACTGCTAATATAATTAGAGGTCATCTTTTGATTCATTTATTATCATCACTTATAACAAGATATTTTTTTTCTGTAATATTGTTAGTGATATTTTTATTGTTAATTTTAGAAACTGCTGTTGCTTTTATTCAAAGATTTGTTTTTATAACATTAATTTCATTGTATTTAAATGAAGTTTAAACTTATGATATTTCATCCATTTCATTTAGTAGAAAAAAGGCCTTGACCTTTAACTAGTTCTATTTCAGCTTTTTCATTAACATTAGGATTTGTAAATTATTTTAATTTCAATAATTGAATATTAATTTCAATTTCGTTTATTATTTTATTTTTTTCATCATTTCAATGATGGCGAGACATTTCACGGGAAGCTTCTTTTCAAGGATTTCATACTCTTCATGTTCTTTTAGGTTTAAAATTAGGAATAATTTTTTTTATTTTTTCAGAAGTTTTTTTTTTTATTTCTTTTTTTTGAGCATTTTTTCATAGAAGATTAACTCCTTCTATTGAAATTGGAAGAAATTGACCTCCTAAAGGAATTCTTCCTTTTAATCCTTTTGAAATTCCATTATTAAATTCAATTATTTTAATTTCTTCTGGAGTTTCAGTAACTTGAACTCATCATTGTTTTTTTAAAAAGGATTTTAAAAGTTGTTTATATTCTTTGAAAATTACTATTTTTTTAGGAGTATTATTTACAATTTTTCAAGTTTTCGAATATTTTCAATCTTCGTTTTCTATCAGTGATAGAATTTTTGGTTCCTCATTTTTTTTAACAACTGGTTTTCATGGAATTCATGTAATTATTGGGACTACTTTTTTATTAGTAAGTCTTTCTCGAATTAGAAATAATTTAATAACAAGAGATCATTTTTTTGGTTTCGAGGCTTCAGCTTGATATTGGCATTTTGTGGATGTAGTATGATTATTTCTATTTACTTTTATATATTGATGAATTTATTGTTTTATTAATATAAAAAGTATATTTAATTTCCAATTAAAAAGTTCAAAAGAATTAAACAATTTTTATTTTTTTCTTTATAATTGTTGCCATTGTAAGAATAATAACAATAATTTTTTTTATAATGTTTTTTAAACATTTAAAAACTATAGAAAAATTGTCTCCTTTTGAATGTGGATTTGATCCTTTTTCTATCTCTCGTGTTCCATTTTCCTTAAAATTTTTTTTTATTGCAATTATTTTTTTAATTTTTGATGTTGAAATTATTATTATTATTCCTTTTACTTTACTTCTTTTTAATAAAAGTATTTTTTTAATTATTTCGTTTATTTTAATTAATTTAATTATTTTATTTAGTTTATTTTATGAATGAAAAAGAGGAATAATTGATTGATTAAAGTAAAATTAAGGAAAGTATTTAAATTTTATAAAATCTAATTTGCATTTAGAAATTGAATATTCCTTTCCTGAAAAATTAAAATATTAAAATAAAGCGATAATAATTGCATTCAGTTTCGACCTGAATTTAGATATTTCTATTTTTTAATAGAAGCCAAAAATAGAGGCTATTCACTGTTAATGAATTAATTGATTTTTAGTTTAAATCCTATTAAGATTAAAATAAATTAGGCTTCTAACCTAAAATTAATGGATTCCATTTTAATCTTAATTTAAATGGTGTAAGTAAACACTTAACATTTTCATTGTTAAATTTCTTTAAGATTTAAATTCCAAAAATTGATGCAAAAACTATATAGAAAAAGAAAATATAAAAAAATTATTTTAAAGAAAAAAAAAATTGTTAAAGGTAAAATAACTTTTCATGCTAACATTATAAGTTTATCATATCGTACTCGAACATAAGTTCTTCGAGATAAAATAAATAAAATTATAATTATTAATGTAATTATATTATTAAAATTAAAAAATCCAAAAAATAAATAATTTGTTAATATTCTTACTAAAATAATTATTCTATATTCTGCCATAAAAATTAAAGCGAATATTCATGAGCTATATTCAATATTGAAACCTGATACTAATTCCGATTCTCTTTCAGACAAATCGAACGGAGTTCGATTAGTCTCTGCCATGCAAATTACCATTCAGATAATAAATATTATTGGAATTCCAAGAAAAATACTGTATTTTTCTTGGAATTCTAAAAATATTGAAGAAGAAAATCTTCCAATTATTAAAGATAAACTAATTAATATTAATGCTATTCTTACTTCGTAAGAAATAATTTGAGAAAATCCTCGATAAGCTCCAATTAAAGTATATTTTGAATTTGAAGCTCATCCTATTATTAAGATAGAATATCTACTTATTCTTGAAATACATAAAAAAAAAATTAAAGTTATGTTTAAATTTATTAAATTTCTATTAAATTGAAAAACTATTCATAATAATAATGCTGAAATTATTCTAAATACAGGTGAAATTAAATATAACAATAAATTAGAATAAATTATTAAATTGTTTTCTTTAGAAAACAATTTAATGGCATCCCTAAAAGGTTGAAATAATCCTATGAAGAACGCTTTATTAGGACCTTTACGAATTTGACAATATCTTATAATTTTACGTTCAAGTAATGTAAAAAATGCTACTCTTAATAAGGCTATAAGTAATAAAATTAAGGAAATTAATAAATTTAAAATTATTAAAGGAATCATTTAATTCATAAAGGAAGCTTAAATTCCTTACATATTTCTGTCACTTTAATTAATTCCAAAAATTGATGCAAAAACTGTTAAATCTTAAAAATATTTTCTTTTAAATATTCCTTTCGTACTAATTTAAAATTAATTTATAATTAAGATAGAAACTAACCTGATTTACATCGGTCTAAACTCAGATCATGTAGGAAATTAAAAGTTGAACAAACTTCTTTTTAAAACTTCTTCATTAAAAAAGTATCCTAATCCAACATCGAGGTCGCAAACTATTTTGTCTATAGGAACTATCAAAAATTATTACGCTGTTATCCCTAGAGTATTTTTACCATATATCCAATAGTATTGGTTCATTTTTTTTTAAATAAAGTTTTAAATTTTTATTAATCGCCCCAATTAAAATAATTAAATTATTTTTTAAAATTCAATTATTAAAAATTCTTAGGGTCTTCTTGTCACTAATTTTTATTTTTGTTTCTGCACAAAAAAAATAACTTTAATTTTTAAAATTAAGAAAGATTTTTTTTATTAATCCATTCTCTTAGCATTCAATTAAAATCTTATTTCAATACCTTTGTATAGTCAAAATACTACAGCAATTTAATTATTCATTGAGCAGAATTTATATTTATTTATTTCTAAATAAAATGTTTTTATTAAACAGTTAAAAAAATTTATTTGCTTAATTCCTTAATTTTATTTAATAAACAAAATTAATTTTTAAATTAATTAAATATTTATTATTTTACTAATATCATCATTTTTAAAAAAATAATAAGTTTTATTTTTTTTTAAAAACCAAAATAATTATTTTTATTTAATGAAATTACCTTTAAAAATTTAAAAGAAAATTTTATTCTTTTTTTAAAAAATATGAAATTATTATACTTAATTTTATTAGCTTATCCCAATAAAATTGATCTATTAATTTTATTAAAAAAAAGTTTTTAATAGATAAATTTTAAATTTGTTTAAAAAACTAGATATTTTAAATTTTGAAAAGAATTTCACTACTAACTAAATTTAATTAAATTTTTTAAAACAAATTTAATTTTAATTTAATTAGATCAATTTATTTCGAGAAAAATAAAAATTTATTTTATTTTAATAATCCCTTATGCTAAAGGTAAATTTTTTTTACTTTTTAATAATTTAAAAATTCCTTTTCAGTTCGAAAATAATATTTCATATTATTGAATAAATATTATTTATTTATTTAAAATACAAGATTTTTATAATTAAAAAAAAATGGTAAATTACAAAATTTTCATTGTAAATGAAATATCAATATGATTTCATTTTTTAAAACACTTTCCAGTATTTTAACTTTGTTACGACTTATCTTAAATAAAAAGAGCGACGGGCGATATGTACATGTTTTAGAGCTAAATTCAAAAAACCATTATATTGAATTTTTACTTTCAAATCCTAATTTTTGTTTTAAATTTTAAATTTCTATAAAGAAATGTAATTCACTTCATTCTAAAATTTTAGCTGCACCATGACTTAAATTAATTTTTAAAAAAAATTTAAATAATTATTTTTAATAATTACTTCAATAGTGGTATACAAACTGGAAAATAACAAATTTTAGTAAGATTTTGGTGTATTATCCATTAAAGAGCAAATTCCTCTGAAAAGCTTAAAACACCGCCATAGCTTTTTGTTTTCATAATATTTACATACTAACAATATAAAATATTCTTATAATAGGGTATCTAATCCTAGTTTAATTTTTGAATTTTTTCTTTAAATAATTGACATTTAATTAAAAAATTTCACCTTTTTTAATTAATAAAATTTTAAGTATTATACATTAAAGCTTTTTTAATTAAAAGATTCTTTTTTGTCTAACCGCTGCTGCTGGCACAAAATTAGCTAAGTTATTTAAATAAATTTCAATAACATTTAATTATTAAATAAATTTTATTTTCTATTCTTTTTTTTTTATAAAATTCATAAAAAATTTACTAGGATTTTCATACAAACCAAAATTAATTTCTCCAAAAAATAAAAAAAAAAATTGAAAATTAACATTCATTTTCAATTTTTTGCAAAACTTGTGTCTATCGGTCATCTCAAGAGATTAAAGAAAGGTATGCTAGAATTTAATGGACTTTTTGTCGATATTTAAATAGGTACTGATTTTGAGCTAGATGAGTCATCTATTTTTTTCTCCGAATTTATTCATTAGTAGATGTGAGTTGGACTTAGTATGACCCTTTGTTACGTCTATGCAGTCCAGTAAATGCGATAGACGGTTGTCGCCCCTTATTTAAAATAGATGTAATCATACTTCGGCAAAGTAAAAAGCCTGAATTTAAAGGGTTATCTTGATAGGATAAATTATGTAATTATTTACTTTTACTTAATTAATAACTTTAATAATATTACTTATTACTTAAAAAATCAAAATTTTTTGTGCTATTACACTAAAAGTTATTACCTTTAAAGAAATATCTTTACATTTTCAGTGTAATATTTTAATTAAACTATAAAGATTAATCAATTATATTATTGTAAAAATAAAAATTAATATAATTATCAAAATTTTTATAATATTTTTCTTTTCCAGTCACAAATTAAAATTTAATAAATTAACAAAATTATTTTTTATTATTGAAGGTCCAAAATTTTCTATTCAAGTTCAATCTCTTAAACTTAATTTTAATATTTTATTATTATTTAATAATAAAATATAACTTGTTAAAAAAGAAAGATATCAAATTTTAAAAAAAAAATCAGAATTGATATTTATATTTTTAATATATATATATATATATATTAAAAATAATACTAATATTATAAAAAATCATTTTTCATATTTTGAAATAAATACTTCATTAAAATTCCATATTAAAATTAAATTAAATCAATTTCCTATAACAATTAACAAAATGCATAACAATATAATTGAGAAATATATAAAGAAGTCAAATTTCACTTTTACTAAAAATGAATTTAAATTCCCTTTTATTATAATTATATAAATCAATCGAAAACAATATAAAAAAGAAAATACTAGTCCTAAAATAAAAATTAATAATAAAACTATATTATTTATTTTGAATAAAAAAATTTCAATAATTAAATCTTTTGAATAAAATCCTCCAATAAAAGGAAATCCTACTAATGACAAAATTGAGATTATTATACATCTAGAAATCATAGGTCTAGATTTAAAAAAACTTCCTAATATTCGAATATCTTGAATTCCATTAAATGAATGAATTACATACCCAGCACATAAAAATAACATAGATTTAAATACAGCATGTATAATTAAATGAAAAAAAGCTAATTGTCTTAATCCTAAAGATATTGAAATTATTATTAATGACAATTGACTTAATGTAGAAAATGCAATAATTTTTTTGAAATCACTTTCAAAAAAAGCGTTAATTCCCGCTATTAATAATGTAATTAATGAAATTTTTAATAAAAAAGTTGAAAAAAAATTAATTTTAAATAAAAAATTAAAACGTATTAATAAATAAACCCCAGCTGTTACTAATGTTGATGAATGAACTAATGAACTTACAGGAGTAGGAGCAGCTATTGCCGCAGGTAGTCATGCAGAAAAAGGAATTTGGGCTCTTTTAGTTATTCCAGCAATAACAACTATAATTCCACAAATTAGTGCAATTAAATCCAACCTAATTAAATCAAAAGTTCCTAATCTTATTATAAAAATAAGTCTTATAATAATTATTACATCCCCAACTCGATTACTAATAATAGTTATTATTCCTGAATTAAATGAATTTACACTTTGATAATAAATTACTAAACAATATGAAACTAATCCTAATCCATCTCAACCTAAAATAAGTATAAATATATTAGGTATTAAAATTAAAAAAACTATTCTAAGAACAAATAAAATTACAATCAAACAAAAAGAATATTTATTTACATCATTTTTTATATAACTATTTCTAAAAAAAATTACTATACTTGAAATAAATAAAACAATTCTTGAAAATATTGTTCTTATTCAATCTATTAAAAAGTAAATTTTAAAATCTAAATTCTGAATACAAATTAAATAATATTCCAAAATTAATAAATTAGAATTATTAAAATTAATTATAAATATTATTATAAATAAAATTCTAAACAATAATAAAATTATACTTCAATAAATAAAAATTACTTAATGAAAATTCATCTATAAATCCACAATTTATAATTTTTAAAATTAAACTAATTAAGTTAAATTCATTTACAAAAAAGAGAAAATTTTATAATTCATAAAATTCCCGGTAAAATATGAAGATATAATAAATTATATTCACGGAGAGTAATTAAATTACATGATCATAATACTCATCCTTGACCATGATTGATATATCTATATATATAAACTGAGTAACAAGCTCTTATAAAAATTATTAATATAATAGAAATAGAAAAAAAAATACTTATTTTTAAAATTCTTACTCTTAATAATAATTCTCCCAATAAATTTATTGTTATAGGTGCTGATATATTAATAATTGAAAATAAAAATCATCATAAAGCTAATGAAGGAAAAATTGACTTTAATCCTTTCAATAAAATTATTCTCCGTGTAAATGTACGTTCATAAATAAAATTTGCTAAACAAAATAATCCTGATCTACATAATCCATGTCCAATTATTAATAATAAAGATCCTAAAGATCTTAAAAATGAAAATGTCATCGTTCCTCTTAATACAATTCCTATATGACAAATTGAAGAATAAGCAATTAAAGATTTAATATCAATTTGATATAAGCAAAAAATCCTAATTATCACTCTTCCTCATAAAGAAATACTAACAAAAATTTCAAAATATATAATTAAATATTTTATTATTATTATTTTAAATCGAAAAATTCCATAAATTCCTAATTTTAATAAAACAGCTGCTAAAATTATAGACCCAGAAATAGGAGCTTCTACATGAGCTTTAGGTAATCAGAGATGAAATATAAACATTGGAATTTTAACAAGAAAACCTATTATAATAAAAATTGAAAAAATTCCTAAAAATCCTGTTAACCAATCTATATAAATATAATTTAGTCTTATTATTTTTCCTAAATATTTTAAAATAACTACAAATATTGGAAATGATCCAAAAATTGTATATATTAATATATAAAATCCTGCTTGTAGCCGTTCAGGTTGATTTCCTCAATTATAAATTAATATAACAATAGGAATTAAACTTGCTTCAAAAAAAAAATAAAAAATTATAAGATTTGAAACTGAAAATCTTATAATCAATAAAAATATTATTATTCTTACATAAAATAAAAATCTTTTATTTAAGGAAACCTTTTTAAAAAATCTTGCTATAATTATTAAAAAAGAAATTCAAATTGTTAACAAAATTAACAAATTTCTTATTAAATCCAAATTAAATTGACTTATAATTATAATTTCATAAGAATTTAAAATTTGAAAAAAAGCAAAAATTATTATTAAGATAATTATTAACAATACTTCAAAAGTTTTAAAAAAAAAACATAATCATATAATTAAAAATCTTATAAAGACATTAATTAACATTTAATTAAATTAAAAGAATTTATCAATTCATTTCCATAAAAATAATTGAAGAATACTAACAATACTAAACCCATTGAGGCTTCACAAACAATTCTTACTAAAAAAACAAAAATATTTATTATATTAAATAAAGAAAAATAATATAAAATTAAAATTATAATTGATAAATAAATAAATTCAATTCTTATTAAAATTATTATAAGATGAAATCGATTTAGAATTATCGAAAAAACACCTAAAAAATACAATAATAATGAAATTATCATAAGTTTAAATAATTTAAAATAAAAAATATTGATTTTGTAAATCAAATTTGGTTTTCCTTTAAATATTTTTCAGAAAAGAACTTTCTCACTAAATCTCCAAAATTTAAATACTTAATTATATATTATTTTCTGATTAATATTAAAATAATTATAACTTTTTCAATTTTAATAATAACAATAAAACATCCTTTATCAATATTATTATCAGTAATCTCATTAACTTTAATAATTTCTTTATTTTTTTACCAAAATACATGTAATTCATTCATTCCTTTAATTATTATCTTGTTAATCATAGGAGGAATATTAATTATTTTTATATATATAATTAGTTTATGTCCAAATAAAAAATTTAAAGTAAACAGTAAAAATTTTATTTGACTTCTTTTTATTTTCTTAATAAACTCAAAAATAATCCATTTAAAAATCTTAAATGAAGATATAATAAAAATTTATTGCTATCCTTATATAAATATATTATTAATTATAATAATTTACTTATTTATTAATTTAATAATTATAATAAAAATATTAAATTGAATCTCATCACCAATAAAAACAATAACTTATGTTAAAATTAACTAATCCATTTTTTAATCTTCCTTCACCTTCAAATATTTCATACATATGAAATTTTGGATCACTTTTAGGAATTTGCTTAATTTCACAAATTTTTACCGGGGTTTTTTTGGCAATAAACTATTCTAGAGATGTATCAACAGCATTTTCAATAATTTCTCATATTCAACGAAATGTAAATTACGGCTGAATAATTCGTTCTATTCATGCTAATGGAGCATCAATTTTTTTCATTTTTATTTACATTCATATCGCTCGAGGAATTTATTATACTTCTTTCTTTTTTATTAAAGTATGAAGATCAGGAATTTTAATTATTTTAATTTTAATAACTTCAGCATTTTTAGGATACATTTTACCATGAGGACAAATATCATTTTGAGGAGCTACAGTAATTACAAATTTAATTTCTGCTATTCCAAAATTTGGCCAATTAATTACTTATTGAATTTGAGGGGGGTTTTCAGTAAATAATAATACATTAATACGATTTTATTCATTACATTTTATTTTACCTTTTGTATTAATAACAATATCAATGTTACATATCATATTAATTCATGAAAAAGGATCTTCAAATCCAATAGGAATTTCAATAAATATTGACAAAGTTCCTTTTCATTCATATTTCACAATTAAAGATATTTTAGGAATTTTTATTTCATTAACATTATTTTCTATTATTATTTTTATTTTTCCATATAGTTTAATAGATGCTGAAAATTTTGATATAGCTAATCCTATAATTACTCCTATTCACATTCAACCTGAATGGTATTTTTTATTTGCTTATGCAATTCTACGTTCAATTCCTAATAAATTAGGAGGAGTAATCGCACTAATTATGTCAATTATAATTTTATTTATTCTTCCTTTCTCTTCTAAAAAAAAATTAGCATCACTTTATTTTAACAATTTAAGAAAATTAAATTTTTGAATAATAATTAATACATTCTTTTTATTAACCTTTTTAGGAGCTATACCTATTGAATTTCCTTATGATTTAATAAGAATTTATATAACAATAATTTATTTTTCAAGATTTTTATTTTTTATAATTTTATGATTTTTTAACTATAATTATATAAGTATATATTTTGAAAATATAAAAAAGAGTCAATCTCTAAAAATCTTCTAATTGATTTTATTCATTAATAAATTCTAAATTTATCACATATTTCTGCCAAATTAGAAAAAACTTTTTTTTTGCAAAACTTGTGTCTATCGGTCATCTCAAGAGATTAAAGAAAGGTATGCTAGAATTTAATGGACTTTTTGTCGATATTTAAATAGGTACTGATTTTGAGCTAGATGAGTCATCTATTTTTTTCTCCGAATTTATTCATTAGTAGATGTGAGTTGGACTTAGTATGACCCTTTGTTACGTCTATGCAGTCCAGTAAATGCGATAGACGGTTGTCGCCCCTTATTTAAAATAGATGTAATCATACTTCGGCAAAGTAATCTTAAATAAAATTAAATTGCAAATTTAATAATGAACAAATTTCTAAGATTTTA